AATTTTTATGAAATACAAGACGCTCATTGAATGATAAGAAACTAATTACAACTTCGAATATTCAAGGAAGATTTGTACATTCTCTGCTAGCTCAAACAGAGGAATTGAGGTTTCATTCGTATTCTTATGGATAGGCTAATAAATAAAAAGAAATAAAAGACAATACATCATTGAGATTCTCGATTTTTGAAGAGACTTTTTTTTTTATTTTATTTCGGACGAGCCGAGACAATAGGATCAACAACAAGGGTTCTGTACCGTGAACTTTGTATCGCGCACATCACTTAGACGAACTCTAGAGAGTCACATAGAAGGGAATGAAGAATTGGTTATTTCTATCCTTGAACTCCTCTATCGCGCACATCACTTAGACGAACTCTAGAGAGTCACATAGAAGGGAATGAAGAATTGGTTATTTCTATCCTTGAACTCCTCTAGACCAGACTTTTGGTTGGTCCTTTCAACCAACTATTTTAATCTTTTAATTAAATATGTATGAAGTATTAACATTCTTTTTGAATGTGAGGAGCCACGGCGTGAACAAATAAAAAAGAAGAGGAAAGATAATCAAATTTTTTCTTTTACTTCATTATAATAATAATAGACTCTTTGCTCATCTAAAAACTATAAAATAAATACAAAATAGAAAAAAAAAAAGAAAAAAATAAAGAGAGGGTTTACTTCTAGATACCTAGCTAGCTAAGTACGTATTATGTCGATCCATATCAATTAATTTGTAGAGTAGATACTCATACAAATTAATCATATGCCAGGAACCAGATTTGAACTGGTGACACGAGGATTTTCAGTCCTCTGCTCTACCAACTGAGCTATCCCGACCATTACCAACGCATTATCCTCATAATACTAGATGACTTAGGTCTATGTCAATTAAAAATGAAAACAAAAAAACGAAAAAGTATTAAATAAAAAGTCTCGAACTTGGATCTTCGAAAGGAAGACTTTGGAAATTTCGATATGAGTAATCATATGGATTATGAATCATTCAAATAGGTATTCCTTGCTCAAGAGTGTTGATTTGTACGTATATCATATATCACAATATATCACAAGACTTGTGATAAGAGAACAAAATTCTGCTAGGATAGGGTTGTAAAATGGAAAAGAGTAGGATGAATGAGAAACATAAGGAATTTTGAACCACTAACAAAAAGGGTAGGATAAAATAACAAACGGGCTTTTTGGCGTTGGGGATAGAGGGACTTGAACCCTCACGATTTTTAAAGTCGACGGATTTTCCTCTTACTATAAATTTCATTGTTGTCCGTATTGATATTGACATGTAGAACGGGACTCTATCTTTATTCTCGTCCGATTAATCAGTTTTTCAAAAGATTTATCAGACTATGGAGTGAATGATTTGATTAATGAATATTCTATTCGATTCTTTCTTCAACTTGGAATCAATTCACAACAATTCTTTTTATTTTTCATAAAAATGGATTTTGCATATAACTAAAAAAAAATACGGGTTCAGGTCGTCTTTTTTGAAATAGTTTTTCATTAGTATACCTATTTATTTTATTTTATATAGGTATATCTTGTTATATAGGTATATCTTGCATCCTTTCTGGAGTTTCGATATAAGGATTCCTTTACCAACAGTCAACCCCATTTGTTAGAATAGCTCCCATTGAGTCTCTGCACCTATCCTTTTTTTATTATTCTCGCTTGCTGAACCTTTGTTGATTTTTGTAAAATGTTTCTTTTCGTAAAATAATAGGATTTGGCTCAGGATTACCCATTTTTCATTCCAGGGTTTCTCTGAATTTGAAAGTTATCACTTAGTAGGTTTCCATACCAAGGCTCAATCCAATCCAATTAAGTCCGTAGCGTCTACCAATTTCGCCATATCCCCTTTGTGTCTTGAGATTAGGATCTCATTAGGATGCCCTTCCTTCCCCCTTTCTTTCATTGAGATTAGGATCTCATTAGGATGCCCTTCCTTCCCCCTTTCTTTCATTTATTTATTTTCTTTCTTTTTATGTGAAACCGTTGAATTTAGTAGATTTAGTAGATATAGATACTGATTCTTATATCGAAGGGTCTTTACCTATTTTATTTCTTGTTTGTTTATCTTCTTTCGTCTCTAGCGGAGACCCGTATTTATTTGGTCCAATCAGAAAATATTTTATCATTTCTGTATTCGCAATTCAATATAGATGGATATTCCATAACATATATATGCCCCTCTTACTCTCAGTTTTTTCAGGCAATTTGGTGGAATACTCGAACGGTCGATTCTTTTTTTTTCGTCTTAGCTTCCGCCTTTATGAATGAAAACAAAAGAAAGGAGTCTCTCATTATGATCTGGATTTCGTTTCTATGGGTTGCATCTTTTCTTTTTTCTTTAATTTCATTTTGATTTCTTTAATTTCATTTTGATTCTTATCCTTTTATTAGACATTAGACTATCCTATATAACCATAACCTATATAACCATAATAAGATAACTAAAAAAAATGAAAACCATAATAAG